AGTGATAAATGATTAATTCAAAATATTAATGGTATAGAGTTTTCCTTATAAAGGGCCCGAAATACCTTGTTTACGTATCATTAGGAAGTGCATTAACATAAATACGGCAGTAAGAAGAGGTAATACAAAAGTGTGTAAACTATAAAAACGGGTCAAAGTGGATTGTCCCACACTAGCACTTCCGCGTAATAACTCTACCAGGGGCGATCCTATTACAGGAATAGCATCGGGCACGCCCGTTACAATTTTTACTGCCCAATAACCAATTTGGTCCCAAGGCAAGGAATAACCAGTTACACCAAAAGATGCGGTCAATACACCCAAAACCACACCAGTAACCCAAGTCAATTCACGAGGTTTTTTAAAACCACCGGTGAGATACACACGAAATACGTGCAGAATCATCATTAGGACCATCATACTTGCCGACCATCGATGAACTGATCGGATTAACCAACCAAAGTTAGCTTCAGTCATTATATATTGAACAGAAGCAAAAGCCTCTGTAACGGTTGGACGATAATAAAAAGTCATAGCAAATCCCGTAGCTACTTGTACTAAAAAACAAGTAAGCGTAATTCCTCCTAGACAATAAAATATGTTGACGTGAGGAGGAACATATTTACTAGTTATATCATCTGCAATTGCCTGAATCTCAAGACGTTCTTCGAACCAATCATAGATTTTATTGAGATAGGTAAACCAAGGAGACCCCCCCCGAGAACCGTATATGAAAATTTCATCTCGTACGGCTCAAACATAAACACCCCAATACTATAGTTCTAACGGATGTGTGGAATAGAAAGTTTTAAATTTATGAATTCTATGCATTCCTTTTTTTTCTTAAGATATGTAAAGAATAAAAAACCCGAAAACTATTCTTTGTGGTTATAATGCCAAAAAATCAAGTCGGCTCATTCATCTCTATATTGATCATTATAGGCCTCTTGAATCTTCTATTTACCTATTTTCTTTGTTGTTATTTATGTGTAATGCGGCTTTACTGCTGTTTTTTTATTGATAGGAATTCTCTTGTTAAGACCCTATGAATCGATTAAAACCTCAGATTCATACTAGAACCACGACGATTCAATAAAACCTTCTCAAACTAAGTCCCAAAATTCCCTGAGTAAGAACCGTTGGATCATCACTTATTCAATGACTAGATCTAATGACGAAAAATCAAAAAAAAAATCTTTGTCCTTTGATCAAAATAAGCCTAAACGGAAGCTTGAAAGAAAAAAAATCTTTCTATTTATAACTTTTAACTCTTTAAAAAAAATTTTGAAGTCCGGCCACGAGGTCTGACTATTAAGTATGAATCATAGTTCTAATACTTTAGTAATCTATAGTAATCTATAGTAATCTATTTCATATATTCCGTGCTCCAGATACTAAAATGAATATCCGACGAAGTAAAACCATCTCTATCAAGATGACAGATCTATTCTCTGTACTAGCCATAGGATCAATTATAACAAGTCACACACTCATATTCCGGAAATACAGAAAAAAGAAATTCCACGGTCGAACTACCAAAATAAACTGGGAGAAAAATCAGAAAACTAAATGCTTCGCTTTGTATTGAAAAAGCTAGTTAATGGTTCTTGTAAATCTAATTCATGAAATCTAATTCATTGAAATTCCATCTAGTAAAATGGAAGAATTATAAATCTCCAAAATAATAGATAGAAATACTGCAAATAGAGCCATTGCGAGACCCATCAAAGGAGTAGTTCCCCAACCAGGAGCTACTTTACCATATTCTGAATTCAATGGTTTCAATAAACTCCCAGCATTAGTTCGTTTTGGGCGGCCAGATCTAGAACTACCCTCAACGGTTTGTGTAGCCATAATATTTTATATTCATTAAGATCTGTTGACTTTGTATACCATTCCGTTGTAAATAAATGATCTTATCATAGATCCATTGTGGTCTTAAAACTACATAATGTCTTAAAACTATATAATAATGGAAACAGCAACCCTAGTTGCCATCTTTTTATCTGGGTTACTTGTAAGTTTTACCGGGTACGCCTTATATACTGCGTTTGGGCAACCCTCTCAACAACTAAGAGATCCATTCGAGGAACACGGGGACTAGTCGAAGTAACGATCCTCCCACTGTTGGGAGGATCATTACTTTCAATTGAGATAATGAAAAATCATTTCACCATTTTACTTTTTAGTTGGAACTTTAGGCGGTTCGCGAAAAAAGATAGCGAAAAAAATTATTCCTAGAGTTGAGACTAAAAGGAATGTATAAACCAATGCTTCCATAGATTCGATCGTGGTTTACAATTATAGCTTCCATAGCTGTTTATTTTGGATCGTCTCCCGGATAAAAGGACAAATGGCAAATCAAGATTTATCCGGTACCCTAACCCTATAGTCAGTCAAATAAAATAAAAACGAAAGGTAACAAAGCAATATGTATCAAACTCCCTGTCTTCTTGTAGTTGGATCTCCAAGTTTTTGGAATGTCCCAAATTCCACTTGAGCATCTAAATCTGGATCAATACCAGCAAAAACATCTCTAAACAGGGTTCTAGCACCATGCCAAATGTGTCCGAAGAAGAAGAGCAAAGCAAACGAAGCATGCCCAAAGGTAAACCAACCCCTTGGACTGCTACGAAAAACACCATCGGATTTCAAAGTAGCACGGTCTAATTCAAAAATTTCACCCAATTGAGCACGTCTAGCATATTTTTTCACAGTAGCCGGGTCACTATAACTGACTCCATTCAGTTCGCCGCCATAGAACTCAACAGTTACACCTACTTGTTCGACACTATATTTTGATTCTGCCCGTCTAAAAGGAACATCAGCTCTAACAATTCCGTCCCCATCGACCAAAACAACTGGAAATGTTTCAAAAAACGTCGGCATACGACGTACAAAAAGTTCATGCCCCTCTTTATCTCTAAAGATAGGATGTCCTAACCACCCAACAGCTATTCCATCCCCGTTGTCCATTGAACCCGCTCTGAATAATCCCCCTTTTGCCGGATTATTGCCGATGTAATCATAAAAAGCTAGTTTTTCAGGAATTTTAGACCAAGCTTCAGATAAACTTTGATTTTCGGCTAAGCCAGCACCAATTCTTCGATATATTTCTTGTTGGAAGTATCCTTGATCCCATTGATAGCGCGTCGGACCAAACAATTCAATCGGGGTAGTTGCTGAACCATACCACATAGTTCCAGCAACTACAAAAGCTGCAAAAAAGACAGCAGCAATACTACTGGAAAGGACGGTTTCAATATTTCCCATACGTAATCCTTTGTATAGGCGTTGGGGCGGACGAACACTAAGATGAAATAGGCCTGCCAATATGCCTAAGGTCCCTGCTGCAATATGGTGAGAAGCTATTCCTCCCGGAACAAAAGGATCAAAACCTTCCACACCCCACGCTGGATTTACGGCCTGTACCCTTCCGGTTAGTCCATAAGGATCGGACACCCATATTCCAGGACCATACAATCCTGTTACATGAAATGCACCAAAACCAAAGCAAGCCACCCCGGAGAGAAATAAATGAATTCCAAAGATTTTAGGCAAATCCAAAGAGGGTTTTCCTGTACGTTCATCAGTAAATATTTCTAGATCCCAGTATACCCAATGCCAGATAGCTGCCAAAAAACACAAGCCAGAAAACACAATATGTGCCCCGGCCACACCTTCGTAACTCCAAATACCCGGATTCGTTACAGTCCCCCCGGTGATACTCCAACCGCCCCACGAATTCGTTATTCCTAAACGAGTCATGAAGGGTATAACGAACATACCCTGTCTCCACATTGGATCAAGAACAGGGTCAGAAGGATCAAAAACGGCTAATTCGTATAGAGCCATCGAACCGGCCCAACCAGCAACCAGAGCTGTATGCATTATATGGACAGCAATCAAACGACCCGGATCATTCAATACGACGGTATGAACACGATACCAAGGCAAACCCATGGAAATACCCCTTTATCAACGAAAAATAGACACAATGTAACTTTATTGCATTGGAAAAAGCTATGCTATGGACCCCCTTTTTTAGGGGATTCTCTCGGGGAAAGGATTAATATTTGTTTGATGCTTTGCGTAATAATTATTTTTAGTAATAATGAAACTTTTTTGTTCGTAGGAACAAAAAGAAGCAGATCTATTCTATACCCGATAAGTAACAATACGCAATGGTAAGGGGTTGATACCATTTTATATGCGTGAATCTATATATATTTGTTCATCATTCAAAAAACTCATTTGTAAGAATTTTCCTTAATTTATTTTTGTCTTCTTTTTTTATTTTATGAACTTAGTCAATCTATGGATAAAATAGGATAATAAAATCAATAGCATTAGGTCACTAAACCCACTGTTACGCTTTCACATCAAAGTGAGATATAGTACTTAATTTTCTTTTATTTAATGCCTATTGGTGTTCCAAGAGTACCCTTCCGAAGTCCTGGAGAGGAAGATGCATTGTGGATTGACGTATAGTGCGACTTGTCAGATATATTGGGCGTACGGTATTTCCCCGTTCTCTTCCCCGATCGAGATATTCCCTCTTTCGCCCGAGAAAGATTGATTCAATTATCAAAAATTTGGAGCGTGAAGTGCAATTAGATCCATTTTTTAGGGAGGGTATACGGATTAATATTATCAATTAGAATAATTTATGGTTGGCTTGGTTAGACCAATTAAATGAAGTATCCAGGCTCCGTTTAGAAAAAAACCAATTGGTAATAAATATATTTAATATATTTATGATTATGACTTAATATCATATTTTAGTTATTTCGATTTATTTAGATATTTAGAAATAAAAGTGATGTTAATCAATCGAGTAATATGATGAATGCGTTGAATATTTGTTGGAAGACATGAAATAAATCAAAAAAAAATAGGGAAGTCGTAGCAAAAGGACGTGGTATTGGGGCATTTGTCCTATATGTACAAATCCAAATCGGGCGGATCTTTACGCGGAGTAGAGCATAAACCTAAAAAAATTGAAGAAGCCCAGTCAGGAACAAGAAAATTACATCGCGGTTTAAATTGTATCTCGATGAAACAATACATCAATGAGAAGTTAGTCAGATAAGCTTAGCAATTTTTTTTAGATAAACAAAACAGGCCAAAACTCATCTTTCTTCAAAAATGAAAGAAAAGTCCATTTTATTTATTTTTATTAAGTTATAAGTTAAAAACCCTGTTATGAAAAAAAAAGCTAGAATCTACACATTGATTCCCTTTATTAATGATTTTTGTTGAACCGTATGCATCAAAAGGTGCATGTACGGTTTCTAAGGGATACCATTTTATCCCAATCAACCGACTTTATCGAGAAAGATTACTTTTTTTAGGCCAAGGGGTTGATAGCGAGATCTCGAATCAACTTATTGGTCTTATGGTATATCTCAGCATAGAGGATGATACCAAAGATCTGTATTTGTTTATAAACTCTCCTGGCGGGTGGGTAATACCCGGAGTAGCTATTTATGATACTATGCAATTTGTGCGACCAGATATACAGACAATATGCATGGGATTAGCCGCTTCGATGGGATCTTTTATTCTTGTCGGAGGGGAAATTACCAAACGTTTAGCATTCCCTCACGCTCGGCGCCAATGAGTTTTTTATTTGATTTGAGAGAAAAAAAACTATGCCTTCGCTCTATATGAATATTTAAGTAATAATAGCATGGCACTTCGAATTCGATATGAGAAATGTTTTTTATTTAAACCGTTAGATTACGTATCGAAAGAGTAGTATGAGATAAAAAGGCATTTTCGAGTTTAGTCAATCCGTCGGGAGGCCTATTTCAGCGTCACAAACTTTTTTGTTTTCACACCAGGGGGCTAACAATATTTAGGTTATAAAAGAATATAAAAATAAATCTTGTTTTTTTATTTGAAAAAAAAAGAAACTTTGGGATTGCTAAATAACAGACGAAATAAATATATAAAGCAACGGAACCATCATAGTATTTTTATAGTATTTTTGAACTACTACAAAAGGAAGGGTGGTTATTGGATCATTTACCAACCTGAGTCTGATAGACTCTATCATTTATTTTCTATTTCTTCAATGTAAGTAAGGTAAAAAAAAGTAAATTCCATTATAGAGCCGTATGCAATGCGCAAAAGATGCCTGTACGGTTGTTCAATTATATCTTTTTTGATTAGTCTTTATCTACTCACCTTTCACTTTCATCATGCGAGTATAGAAGAAACATTTTTTATGTTATATCATATATTATATTATCATTATCAGGGTAATGATCCATCAACCCGCTAGTTCTTTTTATGAGGCACAGACGGGAGAATTTGTCTTGGAAGCGGAAGAGCTGTTGAAGCTGCGCGAAACCATCACAAGGGTTTATGCACAAAGGACAGGCAAACCCTTATGGGTTGTATCTGAAGACATGGAAAGAGATGTTTTTATGTCAGCAACAGAAGCCCAAGCTCATGGAATTGTTGATCTTGTAGCGACTGAATAAAAAAGAACAAGGATTTCACATGAATTCGTGATTTGATATTTTTTCTTCTTACCGAATTTACTATTCTATATTAGAAATTTCTAATATAGAAAAAAAAAAAATTCCTAAGCATCCGGTTAAGATCGATCTAAACCAGCCCATTATATATATATGATTCAACATGCCAACTATTAAACAACTTATTAGAAACACAAGACAGCCAATCAGAAATGTCACGAAATCCCCCGCTCTTGGAGGATGTCCTCAGCGACGAGGAACATGTACTAGGGTGTATGTGCGACTCGTTCAGACCGTGGACTAGGATAAAAGAAAGAAAACAATTGATCCAGTATCACCAATCGGTACCAGTGAGTAGGATAGAATGGACGAACTCCATTAAATATTCAATAACTTAAAAAAAAAGATCTATCCTTCGATTGGGGTATCAAATGTATGGTTCCCGTTGGTGCAAATCCAATCACCTCAATTTAAAATTTAAGATGAGAAAGGATTCCCCATTGATAGCAAATGGTATTCATTAAGCAGGGGAAATCTTATTTTAAAAAGTCAAAATTTTAGGCCTTATTCTTGCAAGAACGGACTAACAGGGTCAGCTACTCAGCAAATCTTCATAATTAAATACCGTTACTGTATAAATAGATCTCGTTGTGAAAGACCTAGTACTAGATAATTTTTGGTAGAGCCAAAGGATGTGAACTGTACAAGTTAACAATAACATTCATTAAATGAAGGAAGGGCTCCGGTGTATAGAGAGGACCTCGCCGTTTAAGAAGTAACCATAGAAACGATGGAACCCACTAGAATCTATTTTTATTTATTACTTTTTATTTACTATGTGTTTTTGATACCTAGTATCAATACAATTTTTATTTCTATTTTATTTCTAGGCGAAATGCCTAAAAAAAAATCGTGGTCGGGAAGGTTAGAGTAGCAAAAGCCATTGGAATTTTTATTTTATACATTGGAAGAATCCGTTTTGTTATTAATAGACTAGGACACGGGAAGGGAATAACTGAAAGAAAGGAAATCAATTAGTTATTCATCAAAGTTTCATTTATTCAATGACCAGAATTAAACGAGGGTATATAGCTCGAAGACGTAGAACAAAAATACGTTTATTTGCATCAAGTTTTCGCGGGGCTCATTCAAGACTTACTCGGACTATTACTCAACAGAAAATAAGAGCTTTGGTTTCGGCTCATAGGGATAGGGGTAGACAAAAGAGAGATTTTCGTCGTTTGTGGATTACTCGTATAAATGCAGTAATTCGAGACAATAAAGTATACTTTAGTTATAGTAAATTAATAAACAATCTGTACAAGAAACAGTTGCTTCTTAATCGTAAAATACTTGCCCAAATAGCTATATTAAATAAGAGTTGTCTTTATATGATTTCCAATGAGATCATAAAATAAAGAGATTGAAAGGAATCCGTTGGAATGGTTTAAACGGAGTTCCCTGGAAAATGAACTCTGGGAAGGTAGAGTAGAAATTAGTATGATAAAATATGAAACCGTCGTCAAAATGAAAATGAAGAAACACGTTCAATAAAAAGTATTTCTTCCCCTATTTTTTTTCAAACGACACGACAATCAAATCTGTATTTCCTATTTTTAGAAAAAATAGCGTCAATCCGCATTTGAGTTTGGATTGGAATTTTTTTGATTCAATTCAAGAGTCATCCTATTTTTTTCTGGTTCTAAGACCCGGAGTTCTAGTGGTTGACTCGCTTCTTTCAAATTGTTTCTCATTATTAAGAAAAGGTAACGGAGATAAAATACGAGCTTGTTTTATAGCAATAGTAATTAATCGTTGTTGTTTTAAGGTCAATCGATTCACCCGTCTAGATAATATTTTTCCTTGTTCGCTAATAAATCGACTAATTAAACTCATGTTTCTATAATCAATTCGATCCCCCGATTGGATCGGAGGCAAACGCCTACGAAAAGATCGCTTGGATTTCAGAAAGATTCGCTTGGATTTATCCATGGTTTGTTTATTCCTTATCCTTTTGTTTATTCCTTATCCTAAAGAAAAGACCCGAATCCTATTTCTTAATTCTCCATCACAGTTGATCTGATCGAAATAGGATTTGGTTTGTTTATATTTAAATTAATATATATTAGATATATCTAATATGTCATTTTTAATCTTACTTGGAACGGAAAACTGACACACGAGGGACCGGTTCGATCTATTTCTTTATCTCCCCGTGAATCGTATGTTTGTAACAACAGGGACAGAATTTTTTCAATTCCAATCGACTAGGCGTATTATGTCGATTCTTTTGAGTAATATATCTGGAAATGCCCGTTGATTCCTTATTAACACGATTTCGAACACAACTGGTACATTCCAAAATCACCGTTACTCGGACATCTTTACCCTTGGCCATGAGCCTCCTTTGGTTTTTGATTCATTCAATTCTTTAATTTTCCGATCCGAAATGAGGAAGAAGAAAGGAACAAAAAAAAACAGGTAACTCGAAATCTAATTATGAAAGAAAGATTTCGTTGCAATAAATCAATATAGTAAAAATAACAATTATAGTAATAAATTAAGTAATATAATGATTTCTAGCTATATTACTAGATTTCGAATTTTAAATTACCAAACAGCATTTCATTTTTTTTTAAGCATCTTGTATGATATTGTTGCCCCAACCATCACATTTCACTCTAATTTTTTATTAATTTTATTTAAATTTGAGCCTGGCCCGAGTTATTAGTTTCAACGAGGGGAAATCCCCCCCCCCCCCCTTCTTTTTTTTTTCGAATATATGTTAGAAAAAAAAAAAAGGGAAGGGATTAGTTACAGATATTTGATTCTATCTCTAATCCCTTTCCCCCCTACCATACCATATTAATAACAAGAATTAAAAAAAGGGGAATATCAACGCATCGGGAAAAAAACGATTGATCTCTATCAATAAACCTGCTAAAGATCCGAACCATAGAGTACTTACTACCGGTGCCACGGAGAGATATGTTTTTAGATCTCGCATTTTAAATTCTCCTCCTTCTTTATTATTTCTAATACATAATGGTAATACATATATAACCAGATGTGTATATGTACTTAATGACCGGCCGCTTTTATTTGTACGCGGAATCCCTAATTCAAGTTGAAATGTACAAAATAGATTGTACTTTTTTATTTAATCTTAAAAGAAACAAACATGCCCCTTTAGGCCAGAAATTCGCGAAAAATAGTCATTTTTTTACAGGGTCTCATATTTATTTCATACTTTAATATAATAGAAATATAATAATATAATAGAAATATAATAGAAGTCCCTTACTATTTTTATTTAGTATAATTATATTTATATGAAACCAAAAAGAAGAAATGACAAGATATTTATCTATATCAATGGAAGAAATAAAGATATGGAAAACAAAACAGGGATTCTCTACAATGACACTGTAGACCAATTGAAAGGGATGTAGCGCAGCTTGGTAGCGCGTTTGTTTTGGGTACAAAATGTCACGGGTTCGAATCCTGTCATC